AGTATCCTACTTTCACGCAATTCACAGGGTTCAACAAGCAATCGATATTTCACGATCAAGGGTGTAGTACTCTTTGTAGTAGCGGTCCTTATATATCGTATTAAAACTCTTTGACCCCCGAATTTGGAGTATCCTACTTTCACGCAATTCACAGGGTTCAACAAGCAATCGATATTTCACGATCAAGGGTGTAGTACTCTTTGTAGTAGCGGTCCTTATATATCGTATTTTCAATTTGAATATGGTCGAAAGAAAAAATCTCTGTAGGCTATTGGCTTCTTCCTATATCCCTGTTCGGGCATAGTATAGTGCAGTCGAAGAACGCCGGATCTATTAAATTAATAGGGGGCGAGCCAGCTTCAAGCTATAGCGCGCTAACGCCTTCTATTGATTGGCGCGTTAACCCGCACGATTACTACGTTTTTAAGTTGTGCTGCTACAACCTTCCTACTGTGCCGGGTTGCATGCTGGAAGGGTTTTTAATGCGGTTGCCGATCTGTTCCATTCCATCTGCATCCGGTGCTAAATTATCCATTCCTTAACTAGAAAGGTTTGAATCAGAATAGAATCGTGGTGGACAGCGCTTCCGCAAATACCAGTTTCAATTCCTATTAACTAAGTAAGAAAATAAATTAATCTATTCACAACACGCCTTCTGGTTCTTTGGCTGGCCCCTCCCCTTCTTTAGACATGAAGCTTTACTGCAAGTCTACCTTGCATCTTGGGGGTGGGCGTTTCAAGCACGGCACGGACAGAGTTGGTTGAATGATCCAAGCCTCTTGATCCCTAAGCTGCTTTGGCTCGCTATGCCCTTATTCAAAGATAAACAGGACTAACAGATCCATATGGAAATGCCCACCCGATCTACTCGAGATCCCTGAATGCTTTCAATCTTGCTCCGCACTCGGGGCAATACTTCAACCGAGTCGAGACTTCATCATTTTCTTTATTTCACTCATTTGATGAAACGGCAAGAAGTCAAGTAGCCGAGCTGGTTCCAACCAACCCCCATATAATTCACCGCTGCCCCTACTGTACACCTCGCCAATCCCTTCTTCCAGAATGAAAGAAGAAAGTTTTCCTAATCAACACTCTTTAGAAAATAACCCCTTCAAAAAAGAAAACCGTTGAATTGCGGGCTTAACACGCTCTGGCAGAGTGGCTCCCTTGTTAAGTGTAGGGCCCCTTGGCTCAGGCTAAGCGGTCCACCCACGCTGGCTAGCAAGCACCACGGCTAGTACTCAGACTAACTAGTGGCCCTGGACGTCACTATACCTCATCTTGATCGAGAAAATGCCGCGGGGCTATTGAGGCACGTTCCGCACTCACCCAAGTCGAGATTCCATCGGGTGACAGATCTTCCGGAACGAGATAAGGCGGTAGGTTCAATTCGCCTACCCTTGCTTGCTGTATTGAGGGAAGGCGGGGCTTGCTTTCTTCGAGAGACATGACCAAGTGTGCCCCATACTCGATCTCATAGATACCCAAAAGGATTATTCCTGAGCCGGACGATGGAAAGGTACGAGAAAGACAGGACCTTGCTGTGTGCTTCCTTGCCTCACTTTTTCCCCTCTTGCAGTATCTTTTTCGGGTTTTCTATGATTTCCCTTTTCCATGCCAAAAGGTGAAAGTAGGGCTGTACATGCGGATACGGTAATATAGACTCACTGAACACCGTTCGGCCTAAAGATGACGACATGCTGAGCCTTTCTTTGCTTTCCCGCCCCCTTGTGGTGTCCGACATCCAACGGGACGAAACTGCCTGGGTCGGTCTCTCTCTTCCTCTGTTTCGAGCTGGACGCCGTTCCCTTTGAAAGAATGACCACGAAGGGAGCAAGCTAAACCCCCCTCTCCTAGTCCCTCTGACAAAGATTCCCCATAGAACGATGGAAATGGGCGATGGGGGATAGCTCGTGGAGCTAGGAAGCCTACTCCAAAGATTACAGGGCCAAGGCGCAAAACTCAATCTGCAACCGTAGAACCGCGATTGAAACACCTTGGTAGGGTCCGGAAAACTTCGTTATTTTATGGTTAGAAACCGACCTTCCCAGCGATCTGCTTTGTGAAATGGTGAGGTAGAGTTCTGCAGGCTAGTCTACTGCCTGTAGTACGTGTTTTTCAAGGGAGGTGGGCTGGGGAGAAAGACAGGGTAGAGCGGTCTCTTCCTAACAAACAATAAGAGAGTCTCCTGTGCAGTCTCAATAGGAATTGCTCAAAGATGGGCGCAAACGATGTGCGCTCAGCAAATTAGCTTAAATAAGCATGCGTGACGTGAAAGAGAGCCCTGCCCTACTAATGAACGTATGTGGACTCCCCGCCCTCCAAAGGTGCCCGGGGAACAGGCCAGACGGAGCAGAGACAGGGGAGTGGGAACCCCCAACGGGGGAACGAGAGACAGAGGCCATCTCGGAACACATTTGTACCGACCTAAAGTTTTCACCGGCGAGGCCCAACGCAGGGGAAGGCAGCTATTAGTACAGCTTAGATAGCACTGTTCATAAACGCGAGTTTGAAGGAGTAAGGAGGTGCTGGGCTGTGGGGGGTCTCCTAGCAAAAAAATTATCGGAATATAATGAACATGTCGAGACAAAAGAAAAACCAATCTCACGCAATATGTAAGAAATCAAAAGCATATCTCGAGTAGCCACAGAAAGCGCCATATACTCTGCATCAGTACTGGATTGAGCAACAGACACTTGTTTCTTGGTGCCCCATGAAAGAGGATTAGAGCCAAGAAAGATACAGTAACCCATCGTAGAGCGTCTGGTATCTGGACAGCCAGCCCAGTCAGCATCAACATAACACACCAAACTAGGAGATGAGCAAGGCAGAAAACGAACACCATAACCAAGAGTCCCCTTGAGATATCTCCGAATTCGTTTGACAGCCTGAAAGTGAACATCTCGAGGTGCATGCAAAAATTTACAAACCTGTTGAACTGCATATATGTGATGTCTGGACGAGTAAAAGTAAGGTACTGAAGTGCACCAACTTTGCTGCGATACTGAGAAGGATCTGGAAGCAAGGTCCCATCATAGAGAGAAAGTTTCTTGCCAGAAGCAACAGGAGTAGAAGCTGGTGTGCAATTTATCATATTCAGACGAGAAAGCAAAGAAAGTACATACTTGGACTGAGTCAAAAGCAAGTGCTGTGGTGTACGACAAGCCTCAATCCCAAGAAAATAATGAATGTCACCTACATAGATAAGAAGAGAGTCTATAAATCAATGAACGAAGAACAGCTAATGAAGAACCAATCAAAATGATATCATCCACATAGAGCAGAAGAATCACTATCTCAGAGGAGGATCGCCAGATAAACATCGAGGGATCAGCTCGACTACAGCTAAAACCCAAGGCAACAAGTGCAGAGCTAAAACTCTGAAACCAAGCTCGTGGAGCCTGTCGTAAACCATAAATCGAACGATGTAACTTACAGACATGTTTAGGACGAGCAGGGTCAACAAAGCCTGGTGGTTGAGCCATAAAGACTTCTTCATTCTACTTACCATGTAGAAAGGCATTTTTGACATCCATCTGCCTTCTCGGCCATCCACGAGTGACAGCAACAGACAAAACAATCCGTATAGTAGTAGCTTTAACAACAGGACTGAAAGTCTAGTCAAAATCAATACCTTCCCGCTGTGTGTAGCCTTTGGCCACTAGTCGCGCAGCGCTCTATCGAACCATCAGCACGCTCCTTAATTTTGTAGACCCAGCGACATCCAACAACGTTCATAGAAGGTTCATATGGCACTAAAGACCAAGTATTATTCTGCAGAAGAGCGGTATACTCATCTTTCATAGCCAAAACCCATCTACTGTCCTTATTAGCTTCCTTAAAGGATGTAGGCTCACGTGGGGATGAGGAGTGGACTGCATTGAAGAGAATGCTCGTGGTCGCCGGGTACCATCACGACTCCGGGTCACCATAGGATGAATGGAACCCGAAGTAGAAGAAGAATGATCACATGCCCGCTGAGGAAGACCTAGAGCATTTCTCTCTTTGAAGGTCACACTCATATCCGGTAAGACGGAAAAAGTCTGCAAGCGAGTATGTCACCTAAATCTAAAACAATAAAAAATAATGGCATATTCAGATCCGAGTTGCCGCATTAATTATCTGAAACGTGAAACGTCAACCAGTAATTAGTGCCTTTCGGAACTCTACTTCCCTTCTTCCTTTCGTTTGTGTATCTTTCTTTCTCCCATGCATCCTGTCTCTTGGTCAACAACCAACTTGTTCCGACCTAGGATAATAAACTCATGAGCTTGGTCTTACTTCACCGTCGAGAAACGAAGGAAGACTTCCATCTCCAAGTTTAACTCAGACGCAGCTCGTTTCTTTTTGGGTGTGAAGCGGTGTCAAACCAAAATACCCAACAAGCATTAGCTCTCCCTGAAAAGGAGGTGATCCAGCCGCACCTTCCAGTATGGCTACCTTGTTACGACTTCACTCCAGTCACTAGCCCTGCCTTTGGCATCCCCCTCCTTGCGGTTAAGGTAAGTAAGTTCACAATCTCCTTTACCATGAAGCGATCTTACGGAGAGGAGATCTCATTTACGCTAGGTCCAGCTATCCCCTTGACTTATCAAGATTGTAAGTTAATTCCAATGAGTGAGGTCTATGCTCATATATCTCGATATATTAAGAAATATGCAGAAATCTACGACGGGGATTATTTAGTTCGACTCATGATCCGAGTCTATATGGAAGGCAAAAAGATGGATAGGCCAGCCCTATCTTCAGAGGAGAGAGATAGCTCACTTTCTTCAATCATTCAAGCCGGATTGAGTGAGATCGATCCAATAACAGCAAGAGAGATCAAAAATCGTAAGCGTAGCCATCCAACCCATATCACTGCACTCAAACCAAGTCGCACTGAGCTGAGACCATTCTTGGTAGCCGATACCGAGACTATACTGATCGATAACGTTCATAAGCCTTATGCTGCTGGTCTCTTGATGGTTCGTCCCGGTGAAGAGATCAATGATATTATGATTGATACCTACTTCAGTGAAGACTACTCTATAGTCTTGGATTCCTTTGAAGAAAGGAGTACTAAGGTGCTTTATGACTTGGTATTAAGGATATCAACGATTGTTAGACAAGAACAATCACCTTTAACTATTTACTTCCACAACTTCTCTAGATTCGATGGAATTCTCTTGCTTAAGCACCTTGCATGTCATCACAAGAGCTACAAGCTAAAACCACTGATGAGGAACCATAGGCTTTACGAGTTAGCTGTCTATTCCGGTAAGAAGATGTTATTCCGCTTCAGGGACTCCTTGAATCTACTCCCTGGCAAACTTAGCGCCCTAGCTAAGAATCTATGCCCGGGTCTTGGCCCGAAAGGCTCTATCCCATATGAAGAGGTGAAACAGTCAAATCTGGCTAGTATGAAAAAAAGCTTGTTAGACTATATGAAGCAGGACGTCCTTCTCCTTGGGGGAGTAATGCAAAAAGCTCAAGATATATATTGGAGGCTGTACAAGGTGGACATAGAAAGCAAGATCACCCTTTCCTCACTGGCTCTAAGCATCTTTCGTATGAAATACTACGATGCTTCTAATTGGCCAATCCACATCCCAAACAAGAATGAAGACAGCTTTATAAGGAGTGCCTACTATGGTGGTCATACAGATACATACAAGCCATATGGCGAGGACCTATACTACTACGATGTGAACTCTCTCTATCCCTTTGTAATGAAGGAATTTCCAATGCCTGGTGGAGTTCCAGTCTGGCATGGAAATCTGGAAGGCAAGGACTTAGATAGCATCTTTGGCTTTATTGAGGCATATGTGGTATGTCCGAAGACTATCAAGAAGCCCTTTCTACCCTATCGAGACAAGAATCAGACTCTCATCTTTCCAACCGGGGATTTTGTTGGAGTGTACTATAGCGAGGAGTTAAAGTATGCAAGAGGCCTAGGCTACACAGTGATCCCAATCTCAGGCTACCTCTTTGAAAGGATGGAAAGCCCATTCAGGGACTTTGTTAGCTCACTCTTTGAGAGCAGGTCAGAGGCTAGGATATCAGGTAATGAGGCCTTGGCCTATGTGTACAAGATCCTTATGAATTCGCTATATGGTAGATTTGGCATTAACCCTAAAAGCACGACAACCGAGGTCTGCGATGAAGATCGATACAAAGATTTGATCAGGCATTGTGAGTTGATATTCGGTGATATGCTTAGCGAGAACATCTACATCGTTGCCTACCATACCAATACCAAGACGGACTCAGATTATTGGAACCCACCGAAGAACTCAGCAGTCCAACTAGCAGCTGCGATCACAGCCTCTGCTAGGATCTATATGTACCCTTATATCTCAAGAGAGGACTGCTACTACACGGACACAGACTCAGTTGTGCTTGGTCAGCCACTACCTAAATCAGTGATTTCTTCTTCTGTCTTAGGTCAGTTTAAGCTAGAGGACAGAGTGATGAAAGGATACTTTTTAGCACCGAAATCCTATTTCTACATCGCAATAGATGGCACCAATGTACTCAAGTACAAGGGACCAGCGAAAAACCAGGTCTATCCTGAATGGTTTGAGTCACAGTACGCGGACCCATCTCGTACAGAACTGGTACCGGTGGAAGCCAACTTCAGGATTGATTGGCACACTCTTAACATCATCAAGAAAGATACATTGGTCAGGCTTGGGATTAAGCTGGGGACCAAGAGGATACCAGTATATCACAGAGATGTCTGGGTGGATACTGATCCAATTGATGTCAAAGACTTGTCTTTCCTAGATCACATTGGAAAACAAATAATCAAATCACTAAGGGTAATACAACTACAGAATGAAAATAACATTCTCAATGATAAATTATCTCAGAAGGAAAGAGAGATTGTCTTTTATATCGCCGGCAATGCTCATTAATGTTTTGCCATAGATTATGGGCATAAAGATACCTTTGACTAGCTTACGAGTGAGGTTATCGCAAACTATCGTTGATAGATTATTCTCCAGTTCTCCTTTCATGAAGACCTTGAGATCATCGCAGATGTATGAATAAACATCTAGGATGAGTCCAGCCGGAGATGGGATGAGATTCGTTCTCATTGCAATGGTTTCATCCAACAAAAAGTAACTCATGATCTGATATGCACTTGCTGAGGCGTCTTGGGTAATAGGGATGAGCGCCGAATGGTTTATGTGGAGTCCTACCAAATTGGCCATGAACTGAAAGGGTCGTCTAGCCCCCTGAGCGATAGATATAAGAGAATGCGCGCGCGGGGAGTCAATAATATTGGCATTAAACCACTTTACTGACTCCTCGACAGAGGTGAATGACTTGTAATGGAAGGCAGCAGCAGCTACAGATATATTTTTGTTAATATTTTCATTGCCAACCGCAAAGACGATCAGGCTTCTTGATAGATCACGATCGTGGAAATGCAAGATGCCACTGCGGTAGATTCGACCTCGGAAGTCGAGAAAGGCAGGCAAATACAAATTATAACCATCGTAGGCTGTTGCCAGCTTGATAATAAATTTCTCATAACGAGAACGCTGTATGTTCTTACATAAAGTATTTAACAATTCGTTAAAGCTACATAATTTTTTAATTACCTCATCCTTCATGTAAAACTCTCTAAGTAAGATGGATACTTCTTTTATATTCATAGAGGATAGAAAGCTTGGCATGAGTAAACCTGATTCAACATATAAATGATACAACTCTTTAATATTTTTCAAAAATGCACTGTTGATTTTAAAGGCCTGACGCTGCAGCTTGTTCATTACTCTACACAGTTTCTCGTAATTATCCTCTCTTCCAATATCAATATAAAAATTATTAATGTTACCTGAACTTAACAGGCGGTAACGACCATATATTTCCCCTGTCGGTCCGCTCAAGTAACCCCCTGATAGATCGGACAGGGTTCTTGGTTTTTGACCCGGCGGGCAGGCACTCGTCCAATCTAGAGGTTGGCATACCATAGGCAGGTTGAGCTTGATCGGTAGTAATGAGATATCAAAGTTGCAGGCTGCGTAGAGATGGCTTGGCAGATAATAAGCTCCTTTCTTCACTCGAGGGGCGCCGCACAGATCACTCATTAAAGTGATCAATCCCCTATCCTCCATGAATTGAACTAAGCCGGAACCGAAGGGATACATCAACTCCAATTTAGATCTTTTCTTCTCCTTACTCTTCACTTTTAAAAGTTCATCCTTGACCATAGAAAAGGGTTTTTTACTCCTGCGGCATTTAAATAATGAAGCTTGTATCCGCACACTAGACTCTAGTTGTTCAACCAAAGAAGCAACACGAATCATTGAGTTATTATTTTCTGGTGAGTTAAAAACCATACTTAGTACATGAACAATTAATGCCTCAATCGTATATTGACCGAACTCTGAAAGCAATTCAATATCATCCTTTTCGAGAGACCTACCCCTGAGATAATCCTTAGCACTTTTGTCATTATTCCTGATTAAGATTCTGATTATGTTGGAAGCAGTCTTAAATATAGAATTCTCATCGAACGATATAGTAATGTCCTCAATCTCCATTTGGATCTTACGTAATTCATCTTCTTTTAATGGAAATCTTGCTTTAGCATCATCCAATAATTTTAAGACACTATCCTTATACTGAACTGATTTACTCTGACCCTCTTCTTCACTCTTCTTATCTTCATAATAAGTCTGGTAAAACACATAAAATTCATTCCAAAACCTAATCCTTCTTTTCAGCATCTTTTCTAGGCAAATCAACCAATGAAAGAGTTACCCATTTAATGTTTGGCATGGCGTTCTTTATCTGCAGTTTTTTTTTTATCATCTCTCGTAATGATAACGATCTACTACTGGCGGGAAACAGTATAGTGAAAGGCTCCCCGTAATTCACGACTCAAATCATGACGTTCGACCAACATAATGACAACTCAGGCAACACGGCACGGCGACACGAAAAAAATGCAGAGGAAGCCTGGTAATGTACCTTATTATTTATCTAAATTGAACAGAAGGAGCGAATTGCTTTAGCGATGTTTGATAGTAGCGTCCTTAGTTAGGATGTAAGCCGACCGAAACGTGCTACCCTTCCTCAGCCGAAAAAGAAGACTCTCGAAGAAAGCTATTCGATTTTGCGACCCTTTGGTTACTGAGCAGTCTGACTTTACTCATTCTCTAATCTCATCTCTAAAATAAGGATGAACCACCGAACCTTATTTATACGAATAAAGAACTTAACTTCAGGTCGAAGAGAAGAAATTAGACACAGAGGGAGGAAAAAGAGGGGGGCATGAAGCGAGTAGCTCTTTCGTGATAGAATTCCTCTTCTTGTTGACCCTAATGGTGTGACCTTGGTTTCATCCCTTTGGCAAATCAAGCCATTTCTTTGGAAGGGTAGCGAAGGGACTTCCCCTCATCTATAAAGGAGAGGCTTTATTGAGAGAATAGGGGCGGTAAGCATTTGCAATAGTAGGTATTCCCCCAGGGGGCTGGGCTGTTAGCGCGACTTGTTAGAGTTGTTTGTTGTTCTTCCCCGTGGGCTGGACTGTTAGCGCGACTTGTTAGACTCCTCTTGCTGCTGAAAAGCCGTTGCTTGCACCTGAAAGCCTACCAGAAACAAGCGAGTCTCCTCGCTTAAGGCATATAGCTGCGCTAGTCCGCCCTATTTTGGTTGTTCGAAGCAAGGATAGCGACTAGTAAGACAGAAAAGAGGAGGAATAAGGTCACTATTCATAGAGTACTATTCATAGAGTCAAGTAAGAAAGGAAAAGAAAGGTCTTTAGTTACAGTAGTCTGCCAGCCAGTAGTACCAGTAGTCAGAAAGCCGAAAGCCACCCTTTTTGTAACTTGGTAAGGGTATTGCCAACTATTAGCCAAGTAAGAGAGGGAATCCCGTGGTGGGATTTCTTACCGGCTGGCTAACCAGACAACTAGTCAATAGAAGAGGTATTCTCCCCTTTGCTAGCTTTACGTCCTCTTTAACATGGAGCAATACTACTATAAGGTAGAGAACTACGAATATTTAAATAAAAAGATTCTTTTCTATTATATACATATTTATTAGTTGTAGCTTACCGTTCGAACGTGACCTCTTTTTTGTGCTATTGCTCAGCTAGCTCTCACTATCGGTTTATTACGTTATCCCCGCTCTACTGGTTGTTCGGCTAGTGTTAGTCTTCTCTATGCCGTCCTCCACCCTATATTAGTATACGGTTAGGTAGGGAACATTCTTTCCTATCTTTATTATTCCACCCGCGTCACCCTCTATTCTATACTCTTAGATCAGTCGTCGCGGATGAAACCGTTACATATGCAATGCAATTCTTTGGTTGTCCGTACACGTGCAAGAGAAAGCTTTCCATCATCGGTCAGTTGTTTTCGCTCCAGACGGTCGTCGCACGAGCCTGAACCCGACGGATTACGTCAAGCAGTTCTCTGGATTAGCAAGAATTCGTGTCACTGAGAATCGGGAAGAAAGGAAGAGAGCTCTACCATTGAAATGTCCGTCACACGACGCGGCCTGGGCTTTCATAGCTTCGATGAGACTAAGTGGTCCCTGACATTCCACCCGTCTTTAAGGGTCGATAGCTCCCCAAAGTTCCGACTCTCTCTTTCTATACGAAAAAATTGGAATCACCTACTTGATACGCCCCTTCTGGCACAACACACATTCCCACTCACAAGAGCACACCTGAAATTCGGATAGAGCACACCACCCTAATCCCTAAACCAATGAAAGGACCGCGGTCATACTTTTAAACGAGATGGCCTGACACCTGGGGCGATTGATCGATTCTCCCGTTGACTCGAATTCTGCGTTCCCGAAGGATACCAGTACCAGACTAATAGAATCGTCGAGCACTATAATCCGACGGACCGACCTAGTGATAGGAAGATAAAGAGCAGCTCGCAACTCGCAACTGGCGAGCGATCGATTGGCTCTCTGTTAGAGGAACCCGAAAAGCGGAAAAAAGCAAGTAAAAACCATCTTATCCGGGATTCCTTGGGATCAGAAGGAAGACTATCCCTGTGCGTGCTACTGCTATTGAATCATCTCTTTGAAGGCCAAATGCCACATCAGTAAGAGAAGTGGGCAAAAAAGCTGCTCTCCTAACCGGTACCGGTGGTGGTGTCATAGAAGTAAGCGCTGTTGTCGGAAGGTAAATGCCCAGAGTCAACTGCTGGTGGTTCAGTCAGTTAATCAGATCTTATAGAAGAAGCTGCTGTTGAGGAAGCATCCAATTGCAATTCCAGAGGCATATCCCTTTTTATTATAAGGAACTTTTTGCCCGAATAAGGCGAAGGGTCGGTGCGTACACAAAATGGCGGCTTACCGCAAGTCCCTACACAAGAGCCTGTTGACCATAGCAGGGATGGCCGTACTGTACTGGTTGGGCGATGGCACAGTACGCGGGACCCTCGTATGAAACCCCACCGAGCTTCCTTGCACTATGTGGAACGGACTATTATCGGATTGGACACGCCTATAGCTAAAGGAACGTACAGCGACCTTCACCTCCCGCAGGTCGTACGGGGCGTTTCGCCGGAGTTCACGGCGGTCTATTCCCTTTCCAGATTGAGTTGATAGGGGCCTTTGGCCAACGTACGTTCAGGGGTCTGCCAGTCAACTACCTTCTCATCTAATGAGGTTTTCAGTACCACGAGTCCCTCGGTCGTTGTGTGGGTGGACTCGATTTCTTCCGGTTTAAAGCAATCCGTGTTTCTCATGTTTCACCATATGGATTACCTATCTTTCGGTTTCCTCCCGCAACTCCCTTCGGTCTCCTTTAGGCGTGGTTCTGTAGTTCTTCTGGCCTTCCTTCATGTCGTAGCCTTAGCTTATCGACGGGTCTTGCATTAGATACATACAGCATTTTCTTTGACTCATGCCTTGGAGAAGAACGCTCTTTGTTTGAGTTTGAAGTCGTTACCTTGCGGGCCCTTCTCTTCTTTATTATTTCCATATGGTATGTTGAATCACTTGTGAAGTCGACTTCACTTGACCGTGTCTGCTTTAACTTCACCCTAGACTCGTGTCGTGTAGTGTAGCAAGACTAACAAGTGGTCGAGTGAATTTATGAACGAGCAACTATTATAAGCAATACCTTTCTATTTTTTGATTCTTCCTCCACGGGCGAATGGAGTCTACTACACTCTTTCTTGGCTAGTGTAGTAGACTATATTATAGGTCATTCGGAAAGGCTCCGTATAGTTCTATTTTGGGGCGTAACGTTGTGGTTGTTCCCTCGACTGACCGAGAAAAACAAGTTCCAGAGGCATCTTCCATTCATATCGATTTGGGTTTTTCCGCACCATATTTTGATCTGCCTCTTCTTCGATCCGGAATTCCCAGCAAATCCTTGACTCCTCGAATACAATGGGATTTCACACCTGGCGAATCTTTCACTCTACCTCCTCTTATTAACACCATAGAATGTTCCTGCGAATTATGACCTTCGCCCGGAATGTGAGCAAATATATCATGTCGATTGCTCAACCGTACTTTGGCTATCTTACGTGGAGCTGAATTAGGTTTTTTCGGTGTTCTCGTTGGAACACGCGGGCGTACTCCTTGCTTCTGGGGACATTGATCCGAAGCTCGAGTACGGTCCGTGCGCCGTTTTTCTTCTCTACCATGACGAATCAATTGATTTAATGTAGGCATCGCTCTTTCCTTTGTCCTTCCCCCCGATTTTTGCCCTATCACTAGTGGTTACTCCCGATCCGAAGCACCCCTTTTCCATTCATAGAGAGATCCAATCGTCAAAATCAATAAAAAGGCCATCATGGACCAAGATCCAAACAGATCAATCTTGTTGGGAGGTACTGCCCAAGGAAAGGAAAAGGTTACTTCCGGATCAGGGATAATAAATAAAATGGAAACAAGATAAAATCGTATATCGAAACGACTTCTGGCATCACCGGAAGGATCGGAACCACATTCGTGGGCCGACAATTTTTCTGGATAGGTCGAACTATTGGAAGCAAATGGAAAAGGAACACCGAGTGGGATCAAAGAAACTAGCGGACTGATCACTAAATAGATACAAATAGGTGCAAATTCTGACATCACCACAGCCCACTTGGTTCTCTCGCTCCTTGCTCGCGGAGCAGCATACCGAAAAAATATTATACACCCCAACCCAACTTACTCTGGCCCCGGGTCCTCCCTTTTTTCCCCGAACCTCAACCCCTTGAGAAATGCCTCTTGGGCTTGGATTTGTTGATTGAGGCGCTTTCGAACTTCCTCAAGGGCATGCCTCTTAGCTGCCAGCTCCGCTTCTTGTTGAAGAAAGGGGGCCATAAGGGCGTCCAGCTCTGCCCGTTGTCGGGCTCGTTCTTCCTCACGGGCTCGATCCATTTCTGCGCATTGCCGAATTGTTTGCTCGGCTTGGGAAAGAACGGTTTTAAACCGTTCAAGCTCGCGCTGCCATGCATTTAGATCTTCCCTAGATTCCACCCTTGATTCAAGCAAGCGCTCAATTTGCTCGTCTGCTTGAATAAATTCGTCCATAAGCGCGGACAGCTCGGGCGACGGGCTAGGGGGAAGGTTTAGGTCGATGTGTGCGAGTCGCTTGGAAGGACCTGGATCGCTTCCAAGGACTGTATTAGAAGCCCCCGAAGAAGCCATCATCTGACCCAAGTTTTCCGGGTCCAAAAGAGAACAAATAACTATTATGAAAACACCTCCGGCACACCACCCGAGCCTACTAAAGAGGAAGTGGAAAAATCTGCCCAGTAGAATGGATTTGAGTTTAAAAAGGACCAGATTGAAAAAATCCAAGCCAATCAATAGAAATGCCAAGTAGAAGAAAAGAAGGACGAACAAAACGATCGAAATTCTGACCAACAAGCGTAGTAGAGCTGAGAATAGGGCAGAACGATTAGTCATAGTCAAAAGCAGGACTGCCAGTGTAGGCAAAAACTCAATCAATCCAATCATTTCCAGAGAATTTTGTACATCGGTTAAGACTCTCAGAGAGAATCTTCCGAACCAGCTAACAGACCTACTACATTCTATTTCTCATTCTGATCTTTTGAGTGATCAAAAATCCCGTATGGACCCTTATCCATTAAGGACATTTCATCTCTCGTGCCATCTCCGCGTCCTATGTTAAGTTCTGAGAGAAGGCGTCGATGTCAACTTTTTATTTAGATTTTTTCTATGGTTCTTGGATTCAATACTTGATCCTGGGGACATAGGAATGGTTGTTTCTAGTGCCCCTTGGCTTGCTTATTTAGATCAGTCCATAGAAAGGCTTGTTTTCAACCAGAGTTTGAGAGACTAGAAAGGGCCATCTCGATTTAATGCTGATGCTGGGCCCAATTTCTTTCGATGATTGATAACCTGAGGCGGAACCAACAAAACCATATCCCGGGATCTCCTCCTCTTGGACCAATGTTGATCTGCTTATCTACCGATTACCACCCATAGAGGAGTCTTTAAGTCCCTACGGTAGGTCTGGTGAATGCTATCATTCGGAAACAGATGCGCCTAAGGCAGTACCACCTTTCCTTCTCGCTAGCTTGTCAAAGTTGGAGCTGCGGGCATTCTTTCTGTCCCCGAAGGCGAAGCAGGAGGAAGCAACCCGATAACCCAACCAGGTATGCGGGCACTTCCACAAGTTCGAGCACGCGTGGCCACTGCCTCCTACAAATCGGGAATACTACCACTACCTACTATTTTATTGTATTGAAAAGATCCAGCCCAGCTTTTGCCTACTTGGTCGAACTGGTCGGGATGTGTAGAACTACTACTATAACTTGGCGAAGAGAGATCCGCTACTTGTGGGTGTAAGGACCTAGTGACCTCCGAAACGAAAGGCAGATTTTCCATAAGCCCATTGGATGGCCAAGCTAGACAAGATGGCAAAAATAGCGGAGACTATTCATGCCTCTTCCCTAGTTGCTTCCTCATTTCTTAGAAAGAGCCATAGGACTACAAACTTTGAAAGATCGATATCACATACGTGCATGTGATATCGAGGTGAGTAAAACACGAACTGAAAAGGTAAAATTCTTCGTTGAAAGGTCGTATCGTGTGGAGCTGAGTGTCTAATGTTTCTTTCAACATCTGGATTCTTAACTAGCAGGCTGGCGGGACTAACTTAGATTCCAAAAACCAAAGTAACCCTGACAAAAAAACCAGAAAAAAAAAGTATCAAATAATAGGCTTGTCTCGCCTTGGCTGGCAGCCCCTTCACTCTGGAACTCTGATTCACTTCCACAAACTCCTGACTGAGAGGTGTAACTTAGTGGCCAGGAACCGGCTCCTTAGCCACCAATTCGCGGTAGCGATAGCGAAAAGCGATGTTGCAATTAGCATATCACACGTAAAGCGTCCCAGTGCGATCCTGCAAGAGATCGCATAACCATCGGCTCTTCCAGGGGGGAGCTAAGCAATCAGCCCCCGTTTGAATTCGAAAGTACGAAGTACGCCCGCCCCCTAATCTTCGAGTGCGAAATACGAGGAACTGAGGACCAATGGCCGATGACTGAAACTAACCACTTTCGGGTCATCAATCGTAACTAGGAAAGGAGCCCAGCCCAATACAATAACTAGGTAAAAATTCGATATGCGCTTCTATACGTGATAACGTAAGAATGGAATTCGTTGGCTCCTCAGGATATGGGGTTTATTAGTTGGATCCATTGGTATGAAGATGAAGTACGGGGACGAAAGATAAGATATTTCATTTTCGATTGAGAAAGTGGCAGGCCCAAAGAGCTCTACAGTAGTGCCTTGCGAGGTCGTAGAGCCGGTAACCCTCGTTCGCCTAAGATCGAATTGAACTGTCTTTGATTGAGCGACTCCTGCCCGATTTTGATTTCCGTCCCCCCCATATCATTGGGGAGATGGGGGATCCATTGACTTTTATGAGTATCCTCAAAAGCGCGTCTCTTTACATGAGAATGGTATGCCCAGCTAACTAAGGGGCATAACAAAGATTGGGACCTGAAGTGGTAGAACGAAGAAGGTCAACCAAGTGTACTAATGTGGGCAAGAGGACTCAGAGGCATGATAGTTTATTTATTCAACAATCATTCCCATGGTCATAGTTCCATTCGTTAGCTTTATAAAGATAAAGGAGATTCCCCCGGGATCTACTAGTCATCGCCTTGAGTCTGCCGTTCCTAGCCATTTCCTAATACTGATCCTATTGCCTTGACTCCTACTGCCCTACCACCAAGACCGGTGCTACTGCTTGAGTATGAGTTGCCGCTGCAGAAGACAAGAAGGACGTAACCCCAGCTATTGAAGAAGACAGTATGAATCTCACTCGAGAAATTTATTTTTCATGTCCATCTGAGATGAATTTTAGAACTAATGGCACTAATCTAATAGTAAAGAAATCCACGCAAGGAAAGGACAGTGTGGCATACTCTGAGATACGTATAAGATGAATGTGCAGCTAGGAAAGCCAAGATTCTGGACTTTCAGACTGAAGAAACCTTTGACAGCTACCCTTGGAAAGACTGAGTGATAGCAAGGGACTGAGACCAAGCAGTACCTCTTAACTAGCCAAAGAGCTTTCTAAGACCGGGAAGTTTCCATAGCTTGGGCATTAGGTCAGGTTAGCAGACGAAAGGTGCGAATAAACTAGTGACCAGACTAAGGTATGGGCGTTGAGAAAGAGTCGTAGCTGAACAAGAAGCAAGAACCTCTGGTTCGAGCTAGTGGCCCTACAAAAGGAAACGAAGCTAGTGAAGAGGCCCTTGCTGAGCCCACTTAAGGTTTCGCATCGAGATAGAAGAGGTTCGGATTGAATGAATCTACCTTTCGCTGGCTTCGTTCACTCAAAAAGAATGAACTCCGGATCCGCGTTCCGTTCCTTCGCTCCCAACTCTTAGAAAGAAAGTCAACCCATGCGCGCCTTGAGCCATGCACACCTCAGAAAGGTTTAGTTTTCCTCACGAAGAAAGCACCTCCGCTTGGGCCCGAGAATCCTAATCCGCCTTTCCCTCGTCCCTCGTAGAAGACAAATGTGGGGTTGGCCTAAAAGACCGACTTTCCTCCTTCCAATCCGGGAGTGAATCTGTCTAGTTCTATTTGAACTAATAAGAATCTGTGTACTGACAGTAGTCAAAGCGGAATATCCAGAGCAATTCTTGGCAGAGGGAAGCCCCATGACCGACCGAGGCTGGGGTAGAGAAAGGAAGATGTATGGTCGGTCATTGATTGAGGAAGTAAAATAGTATGCTTAAGTCGGAGATTTCTTGGTATTCAAGTATTCAATCTGTGAGGAAGTTGCCCAACCTTTCTTCATCTACGCAAAGAGGAATTACTTCTTATTCGACCGGTAATGCAGCATCTAGATCGATTCCTAAGGCTGGTAATGCCGAATCAATCTACTAAAATAAGGATAAGGCAATACAGTAAGAAAGGAAAGCAGCACTGACCTCTTCCCATAGCCATAGAAAAGTCGGATCAGTTGGCAAGTCTACTGACTTGGCTACGAAATAAGGCTATTCCTCGACTAGGCTATTCTTTCCATCGTGAAATAGTAAAAAATCTCCCCTTCGCCACGCTCCTTTGACCGTATTCCATTGCGATCTGAAGCAAGGTCTTCCGTAGGAGCAAAAGCCTCTTCTACCGCTCCTGCCCCCGAAAAAGAGAGAAAAGAAAACTCCTAAACTAAACCTAAGGCAGCCTCTCTCTTAAAAGCGATACCACCTAATGAAAGAAAGGAAAGCATTCCAATAGCAGCTGATGAAACTATAGCACGAACAGCTACCTCCTCTTCCCCTCGGGACACTCCCTTTAAAGACGTTAGCAATCAAATCACAGCTGAGTCAACCAAAGCAAGAACAGCGCCTTCGCCTGCTTGCTTTGATTAGGACTTTCTCCGGCTACGGCTACAGAGCCATCTAAATGCTACTTAGCGTAAGACTTTTCATTCGATTTTCACTACTTCGAATTTCGCTACTCCGGACTCTTTAAAGGCCTTGAGCCCGCCCCAAAAGAATGGAATCCGGAAGTCAGTCCCGAACTCCCTTTACAGAAGACTTCGAGTCAGTAGCTACCTTTGGAAAAAGAGTAAGAACTGATAGTCATCGCCTTTCCCTTTCGACTGGCATTATCACACCGCCATCAAAAAATTAAATAGCAGCTCCTAGCCCGATTCCAAGACCTGGACCGGGTTCAGGTTTGAAAGCTGCCCTTATTCCATTCATTCCATCAACAGCTCAATCGATGGGACTTGCTTTCCTTCCTAAAGGAAGCGGAGCCGGTAGAAATGACTGACTTAAGATAGAGCCCCTAACAGAGTCCATTCTCCGAATAGTAACACGGTCAAGCCAAAGATCTGATTCACTAGCAAAGGCAAGCTGCCTTGATCAACTATAGGAAAGTACCTGTTTTACACAGTGACAAGGACTTCGCCCGAAAGCATTGATTGATGGTCTCCTCTTTCTTTTTCACAGCTGCCCATGAGTTCAACAAAAGCAGAAGCGATCCTTCTAGAAGATAGGACTGTTGACCACGTCGAACTAAGCCTGCCTTCTTTTTATACCGTTCGTGCCCCATACCCTTTATCAAATCGGAGAAAGGCGGGAGAGACTACTTTATTTATTCCATTCCGACTCCCCTTATGCCTTTTGCTGCTCCACAATGCTCTCTCCAAAACTAAAGTGAGTGAGTGAAAGAAGCCCTCTTGCCCACTCTTCTTTCCCCCTATCGCTAGGTTCCTCCCTAACTTAATTAAGTAAGTAAGTAGCTTATCAACTTTACCTTACCCATAGAATTAAGCCCTTGCCCCAAGATTTTAGTTTGAATCAGAGAAAAAAGTCTCTTAACGAAAAACAAACGGCTTTTGATCGGTCCCTGAAAAGCGTGATGTGGCTTAAAAGCCCCGCTATTGGCTTTCTCAGCCTTTGTTTCAGCGGATTCTGATGCTTCAGCCTCTTCTTTAGATTTGGAAATTATCTTTCTAGCCAACCTCCCTGGATCTTAGGATTCGGGGTGAGAAGGTGATTCTCACTGGGTTTCCGAACCATTCTAAGAAAGGCATTCGCTTGCTGATGCAGCTGATTCAGCCTCTGCTAATGCTTTTGTCTCAGCGGATTCTTCCGATTAAGCAGATGGCACTTCTTCCTCACCCTTGGAACCGACCGAGGTCCTATCCTTCCCTGTAATGAGACGAAGGAAGCGAAGCAGGCTGCTTGTCTTGCCTCGAGCCCATAGAGAGAGGTACTGCTCTGGACTAGGATGGTGCTGCTCTGCTTAAAACTAGGCTAGGAAATGGTCCTCCCCCTCTACTCAAGGGTGCTTACACATTCTCTGAAAAAGGAGAAGACTTTTTTATTATGCTTTACGGGTACGGGATGGGATCTTTGTTTCTGGGCTCTCAGAGTGGTGTACTCGCAACTGACTTGGGACTGCTTCCCTCAGATCAGACTGGACTTAGGTTACCTACTTACTCAAGCTGTGAATCCTCATAAGAGGAAAGCAGCAACTTTCTATTTATAGAAGGTAGATTAGTTCTTTCATATCCGATCATCAACTGCATAACTAGAAAAAGGGGATTGCAAATCAAATGGACCGACAACTTTAAAATGAAAAGAAACCTACGCCTTCAAAGAAAGCCTATTTGAAGAGAGTTGTTACAGGTATAGTATCTACTCATTCCTGAAATCAAGGAAGATCACGAGCGCCTATTGGCTTTCTTGCATATTCGACTCTCTAATGCATATTTGACTTCGCTACCTTACTCTAGTTTGATAAAGTGGAATGATAGTCGATATTGTACTTTACTTGAAAGAGATCCAACATCGATAGTTATTCCTTCCTATAGAAGAGAGCTTGGAATGCTTTCTGCTTTAAAGAGGCCGAAGTCCTTCACCCCAGAACTAATAATGGAATGGTAATCCAACTGATTGACGACTATACCTGGAATAATTGGCTGCTTAAGACCGGAATTTATCTAACGCTTAACAGGATTAGCGCCATAAAAAAATACTAAAATGGCCGTACAGAGCCTGAGCCTATTCTCATCAGACAGAAGACCGACCTCTGGAATCGATCTAATATTTTAAATTCGTTTATCGCCCGTGCTTGCTATATGAATTTGATACTTTTTTTATATTCTTTATGTTGGGTTCTTACGTTTATGCTATATTTGTTTCATTAGGGAAGTAGCCTAGCTCAGCAGGGGGAAACTCCTAATGGAAAGAGTACTCTCATTAAAGCTAAAGCGGGGTGACATATTACCGTTGACCTCAGACCTCACACCAGATTTCCTCTTCCCGATCCCCCGAAAAAGGCGGATGCTCCTGTGGGTAGGAGCTACTTCACTTTCGGTGTTCGGCGCTCCCTTCGAACTGATATCCAAAGATTCCCTGTAACAGGATGGTTTGAAATGATGGTTTATTACAGGTTCTGGTGACATGAGCATACGAATGAGCCGGAACATGGATAACGTAGTGGCCTTTTCGGTAATCCCGGTCGAGAGTACGAGATTACTGACCGAAGACTCTTCAATTGAGATGGGCCGAAGCCCTGCTAGCGAAGGAATGCATCCAACAGTGTTCTGTCTCATTGGTCCTCTCATGCCAGAATTGGCTCATAAATCCACTTTGTGCCCCCCCTTTATAATACATGACTTATGTCACTTCGATCTGATACCTCTCGATTCAGAGAGGCAATGATAATTGTATTATTTTTAGTCTCCCCATCTCGATCTCTACTAATTGGATATGGGACTGGGTGAAGAGAAGCTTTATGGGAGAAAGGAGGAAAAGGTCAGCCTATAGAGGTAGACATCATTTTGAGGGAAATTCCCACTGAGATGATTAAAAATCTAGCCGCCCCTTTTTAGTATAGTAATAGGGCTTTGATTATTTAGTTAAATGGTTAAAATAGAATCCATGGATGAACTAGAGCCCTAACTAGAGGGGGAATGATAATCATTCAAAGACTTTCTTATTGCTTTGAAAATGACTTCGAAGATGCCCTTGTGGAGCACCATTTCATTCATATCCCGACAAGCCCTAGTTGGCTATTCTTATACTTAAATACACTGAGATATTCTAAATTCTTAGCCCTTTTGGGATTCCTACTGCCTTGTCCAATCATAGGCATTCTGTCTTGGATAGATAAGGCATCGTGATACCCACTTAGTTACATCATCAATCTCAGATATTGACTGCTAAAGCGTCGATACGCTTAAGGAATGAAACTGTCCTCATAGCACCCTAGGAAAGAGACCTAGCTCCATAGCTCTTTTCTTTCTCCCTTTGCCTTAGATGCCCTTATCCTTGGTGAAACTCCCCTTAGAAGCTATAGTGACGAGCTATAGTCATTTATCTTTTTTATATTGCAATCCTTCTTAGTGAGAAATTACTCTACAGACTATGTAGGGGAATGCACTATGGGGACTAAATAAAATAAATTTTTTGAGACTTAGGAAATTAAACTTCCATTCAACTATAGTCGAGAGGAAATAAGTCTCAGCAGGCACTAAGGGGGAAGCTTAGAGACGGAATTCAAATATAAGAATAGAGGGGGGTGAAGTAGGCATAACTCTAGCAATATAGACCGGGCCTGCTTCCCATTCATTATTTTATAAGGATGTTCTTCGGCTGGTCAATAGGGCACATCGCTTTCCCTTCTGTAATAGGCGCGCTTGGCTAACGAATAAAAACCTTGGTCCGCTTTCATTGGTCTAGTCCGGTCATTGCTTATCTCTTTCTTCTCTATCGGTGAATTGGGGGAAAGAGTGCACCAAGGTGAAAAAGCAAGAAATAGGGAAGTAGAGTAGTTGGCACACGCTGGTCAATCCAGTACGTACGTCGCTTTCGTTCTTTCCATTCAATATGTCCTCTCCTCCGGTAATACGTCCTCCAGCCCTTCCTGCTCATCTGGAAACTCTCGCAAAGTCTCATCCCGCTTGGATAGCGAAGTAAGCAATCAAAGGGCTGACATTAGCGAGCACTCATAGCGTCCTTGCTTTCTCGATATCAGTAATTAAGGCCTTCTGGTAGGTGTAAGCAAAAAAAGTAATGCCTACGACAGTAGAAGGATTAAAAGATTATTTCTTTTATCGACCCAATAGAATAGAGGAAATTTAATGCTTGTTTGAGACGCCCTATCCATTGGTCCTGCTGATCTTATGTGATTCCCTATTCAATTTGTCGATTTTATTCTTCATAAAGATTGAAGGTTTCTAAAAGAACTACATTGGGCTTGATTCTGGCTCAGTTAAGCTGTTATATGTAGGCAAGTCCTCTTTAGAAAGAAGTTGAGGGCCCCAGCCCAGCAAGTAAGCATGAAGTGAAGATGAAGTCGATCAGGAGAATATTTTTTTGGGTTTTAGTGCGTTCGGATTAAGGAGTGTGAGATTTTTGGTATTTTTTGTTTTTGTTTTGGCGGACAAATCACTCCCCGAAAGGATCCTTCGTATTATTATTATTATTTAGTTATATATAATATATAGATTGATATATTATATATAACTAAAATGGAATGTATAAAATGACGATTAGAATGAATGATTCATGAATGACGAATCATAAAATTCTA